CGATTGGATCGAGTGAAAAATCCTATTGTTTTGGTTGTGGACTCAAGGGTTCAGGTTCAAACATGTTCTTTGAAGAAATATATGAGTTCTATTATAATAGAAAAAAATATGTTTTTTTATTCCATTTAAGTAAATCGAGAAAAGGAAAAACATAATAAGAAATGACACTCCTATCATAGGAATAGCCTTGTTGCTGCTTCAATAACAAGCATTTTCGTTTTCAAATCAAATAAATCATTTGATCTATGATTCATTGGAACAAGGAATGGCCTGGCTAGGTACTGGCCAGGCCGGGGGAATAAAAGAAAGAACTTTTCGGACGAAATCAAAGAGGTACTCTTTCTATTGGAGATATCTGTTTCGAATCATTATCTAAAGGGAATTGATGATTGATCAAATTCGTCTATATTTATAGAATAAAGAAAGATAAGGAAAAACTTTTATCAACCTTTACTTCACGCGTCACATATGAATTATGCTTTTAAAATTGGGAGAGATGGCTGAGTGGACTAAAGCGGCGGATTGCTAATCCGTTGTACGAATTATTTGTACCGAGGGTTCGAATCCCCCTCTCTCCGTTTCTTCTGATCACTTGATATTTCCCTTTCGAATTCGAAAAAATCTCTAACCCCCTTTCTCATAGTTAAATGTATGGAATGGAGAAAGAAAATCCTAAGAAAATTCAGAAATCGAGCAAGGAAAAACCCCTGATTTTTTTATTCATCACGTCCAGGATTACGTCCTGGATCATTAGATAGGAATCCAAAGATGAAGAGAGAAACAAAGAATATCACTACTGTGTAAACGAAGAGTTTGAGAGTAAGCATTACACAATCTCCAAGATCATTTTGGGGGAAATAGGGGAATAGATTCTCCATTTTTGTACCACATATTCCGTTTTGACACCAAGAAAAGAGGCGGTTTCTAGAAAACATAAGGAATTTGCAGGAATGAATTTGTAATAAGATTCTGATTTCTGATTCTTTCGTTAACAAAATGATCTCTCATACCTACAATTAGGTATTGTAGGGACCATACATAGGGTCTTCGACCCCCAGAAGGAATGAAGAAATGAGGTGATTCCGATTCATCTCGGTTATCCAAAAGAATTTCCATGTTTGAGTCGAGGGTTCATTATCTGATCTTATCAATTCTTAAGAATAGAATTTTTTTTATCGAATAAATCATGAATGTTTCTAAGACAGTATTAAAGATCTCATCGAAAACTTACAGCAGCTTGCCAAACAAGGGCTAAGAGAAAAAAGAGCACAGGTATGACTGGCATAACATCTACGATTGGATTGAAAAAAGCATAAGCTTCGGGCAATTTGGCGAAGAAAAAGCTACTCGAATGAAGGGCAGAATTAAGACAGATCAAACTAAAGATATTAAGCATAACAAACATTTTGTTCTTGGAGAAATTTTAATTATTATTGGGTTATTGATATAAGGGGAAAATGAAGAAAGAAGGGAAAGTAGGCCGCAAAATCTTTCTTTTTCTTTGAACTCCCTCAATCAAAAATCCTTCAATTCTCAAATGAGAATAGAAGGAATCATACCTTACATACAATATCTTAATTGAATTATATGTAATGATCAATAAATTCATTTTGATTCTACATCTACATGTGTAGAATCATAGCAACAACCAATTCAATAGATATTGGGGCTGGAATTGACGAACAACCAATACCGATATTAGTGTTTATCGGTGTCGAATAGAAATAAAAATGGGGCGTGGCCAAGTGGTAAGGCAACGGGTTTTGGTCCCGTTACTCGGAGGTTCGAATCCTTCCGTCCCAGACCAATTCTATCATAACAAAGATTGTTCTTTTTAACAATCTTCTGTTTAAGGGTGTAATGTTGGATACAATGTGATCCAATCTTTCTTTGTGATTTCTAATGATTCTTCTATAGAATCATATCTTCCCTTTCGATTTTGTTTCTCACAAACAAACGGATCGAGTATCAATGACATGTGGATGGAAATAAATATAAATATCTTTTTTGATATAGGTAGGATGGGAACAAAGATCAAAGTGAAATTAAAAAAAAACTGGGTGGGCCATTCAGCGTATGTTCGCCCCCTCGCCCATATTCATATTGAAGGTTAGTTAGTCATTTGGATAAACTTTATGCCCCATATCTATGATATTTGGATTCTCACATGATGCATTCTGAGTCGAAATGCGAAATAAAAGAGAAGTCTCTACCTTCCCTAAAGTAAATATAAATAAAGATAGGGTAGACAAAATGACTAATTCTATGTGGATCCTGAATCCTAAAAAACGGGGGGGGTTCTTGGTATTAATTCCACCGCTGGAATTAAAGCTCCTGAGACTGGGGTGGGACAAAATCAAACAAAATAGTAACAACGAATTGATATGAACCCATTTTGCTTTGTACTTATACAAGACAGGATAGCATCCCATAAGAAGATCCTTTTAAATTGGCTTTGGGTATGATTCATGATCCCCATGGAATTCGTGTCGATATGAGTTAATCCGCAAAGGAAAGGAAGGTATCAATTTCAAGACCCTTGTCATCCGGATCTTATTAACAAACAAGAAAATTCAATACGGAACAGATTATTTTCTTTGGACCTAATTTCTTTTATTTTGTATTTGATTTGGCTCCAATGAATAATTGGAAATCAATGTAGCGATCAATTGGGGGAGGGGGGAGATTCATACATTCACTTTACTTTATGGAAAGATTCCTGAATCTGAAGTAAGGAAAAATCTGTAGAAAATGAACCATGCCTATATGTATTGTTATTGTTCTATTTCAGTGATCAGTGACACCGGTGTTTCGGTTTTGGCGAAAAAGATCTGCGATCCCTTAAATACCCACGATTACCCCCGGTAACACTTGTTTGGTGTATCTGATGAATACGATAAAATCAGATGAAAGAATGCCTGAAAGAATACCGACCTTAATCTTTTCTTTCATGAGCCCCTTCTATCCATCCCCAAGAAAACAAAACAATTGGATTTGCTTCTTGACCCATTTATCTGGTTTAAATTATTGATGATTCAATCGGAAAGGAAACATAGAGGTCTCTTATGATGATCAAATTCGCGTCTGGTTTAATTAATCAGATATCTGCTAAATATTTTTAGATCCTCGTTGTACCGACTTGTTGATGGATTTAGAGATTCAATTCAGTCTTTACTGGAAAACTTATTTCCAGTAATGATGTCGAAGTAGGAAATTCTTGAAATTGTTTTTTATGATTCCTTATAAATTCTTTCTACTCGAAGAAGTGTGACATTGGTGAATCTATCCTATCGAGTCACTTGCGATCTTTCCCGGTCATTGGAATAGCTTATTTGGTTAATGACTCGTTCTGTTCCGGTATCGGTAATCTAATTAAAGACCCTTCTTTAGTTTTAGTTGTTTGAGAAAGAATTGGATCTTTCATGATTCATCATCCCTAACAATCTGTTGAAGATGTAAAGAAGTGTTAAGCAACGCATTTCTTCGTGTTTTTTATAAATGTGTTTCATTCTTCTAATAAAATATGGGGTTAAATTATATTCTTGCTGAGACTTCTCCAGATCCATATATGAAAATGAAAGTATGGAGGACTTCATATACTATATACCGATTGAGCCAATGACTATTCATGATTCCATATTGAATCAATTCCATACCGGTCCAAAATTAGAGGAATGTTATGGTAAAACTTCGTTTGAAACGATGTGGTAGAAAGCAACGTGCGACTTGAAGGACATTATTGGCTGTGGATTCTTGTACCCACCATTTTATATATCAAAGAAGATGCTCTCGGCTCGACATAGTTTGTTCTATTCCACTAGGACCCCAATTTTGGGGTTGTAATAAAATAATATAATTATAATATAGCACATGATGGAGCTCGAGCATAAAGAATTGGTTCATTTAGCAGAGAGAAGGATCTAGGGTTAATGCCAATCAATAAGTTGGAACAACTTCGTAAGTATATCTTCGGTATAGAAATTGAAAGGATCAAGTTCGAACAAGTAAAAAAAAAAAAGTAAAATGAATTTGTCGAAATAGTTTTACCAATTCCGATCAAAAGTGTATCACAGGGGAATCAATCGTTTCCATAGAACGAAATAACAAAAGGTGTGTTGCTACCATTTTGAAACAATTAAGGATCACCGAAGTAATGTCTAAACCCAAGGATTCAAAGCAAAGATAAAATAAAGGATACCGGAACAAGGAAACACCGTTTTCAATTGTCTCAACAACTAGATCAGAATGGGGAAGAAATAAAATCGACTCTAGGCGAGACAAACAAAAGAGGTTAGAGACGGCTCAATAAATGTCTAAGGATTTCCCTTCGAGCTCTTTGAGAATTACCCAACTTGAGTTATGAGTACGAATGAGATTTCTTTTTTTTTTTTTTTCAGGAAGGAAGAACAAAAAAAAAATGACTCAAATCATAGTCTAATTGATGATTTTGTGGATCTATTTGCCACTACAATACATAAATTCGAATCATTCTTTTTCGAGCCGTACGAGGAGAAAACCTCTTATACGTTTCTAGGGGGGGTTGTTCATTTATGTCTATCCCAATGAGTCATCTATCGAATCGTTGCAATTGATGTTCGATCCCGAAGAGAGGGAAGAGATCTTCGTAAAGTGGGTTTTTACGATCCGATAAAGAACCAAACTTATTCAAATGTTTCCGCTATTCTATATTTCCTTGAAAAAGGCGCTCAACCTACAGGAACTGTTCATGATATTTCAAAGAAGGCGGAGGTATTTAAGGAATTTCGAATTAATCAAATGAAATTAATGAAATAAAAAAAAAGGGGGGGGGTGCCCAGTATCTAGCTTTGTCTAATTGTTTCTCCACCATTCCTTATTTTTTTTCTCTATTCTCTATTCATTGTTGCTCTCACATGACCCCGTATCATAGAACTATAAAAAAAAAATATCTTCTCTTGATATGAGACAGATAGAAAAAAGATTGAGTGAATAGATGAAATAACTGGGAAATTATGGGATTACCATCAATCAGATGGTTTTCGTTGGGACTCCGCCAACAAACAAAAGGTCAATCTTGCTTATTATACCTCTATTGAATAAATATTGAATAAACCCGACATTTTTTTCCTACCGGAATTCCTTATTTATTTCCCCACTCATACTTCATCCCTTATCTATGTTGTAGTGTCACTCCAACACAAGTCCTTGTTTTATTTATTGAATTGGTTTTCTCAACATTCAATTCATATTGACAATGGTGTATCGAACAAATATAATTCGATCGTGGATAAATAGATCTATTTATCCACATTTCATAAGTTTGTTTCTTTATTTCACTCAAACGACGGGTTCGTCAATTTCGTTGTGACATCAAGAAGTATCTTAGTTAATATAATGAAAAAAAAAAAAATAGAGTATGGGTAGTCTATCAATTTTTACATCTATTTAGATTTTATCTATAATTTATCCCAGAATCTGTTGTATTTTCATCTGATCTCTGTTCATTTTTATGTTCACAATTGATCATCAAATCTTTCTTTTTGATCTGTTGCTAGTTCAATGTTTTGACGAGGTCGGGCAATCGAATCTCTTTATTTATTTTTTATTCCGATCGTATCTACACACCCTATTTATATGGGTTGCTAACTCAACGGTAGAGTACTCGGCTTTTAAGTGCGGCTATGGTCTTTTACACATTTTGATGAAGCAACGGATTCGTCCATACCATTGGTAGAGTTTGTAAGACCACGACTGATCCTGAAAGGGAATGAAAGGAAAAAACAGCATGTCGTATCAATGGAGAACTCTTAGAATACTTCATCCTTAACGGATCGATACAAAATCTTGTTTTGATTCTTTTCTTGGAAAGGGGTCAAATCAATTCAAGTTGGGTCGAGTGAATAAATGGATAGAGCCCTATAGCTCCAATTATAGGGAAACCAAAAGCAACGAGCTTCTGTTTGTTCTTAATTCGAATGATTACCCGATCTAATTAGACGTTAAAAATATATTAGTGCCTGATGTGGGAAAGGGTTCTCTTGTGAGTGGATCATCAATTCCTTTTTTTTCATGAATCCTAACTATTCTCTATTATGTTCTCTATTATGTAGTGGAGACGAATGTGTAGAAGAAACGGTATACTGATCAAAATTCATTATTCCAAAGTCAAAAGAGTGATCGGGTTGTAAAAATAAAGGATTTCTAACCATCTCTTGTAACTATAACGAACATAAATAAATTGGATGGAAATAGGATCCGTTGATTGTCCTTTCTGGCTCCGGGGTATCTATTCTTTTCTTACTATATACCTTGTTCTGACCGTATCGTACTATGTATTATTTGATAACTCAAGAAATCCCCCATTTGGTTCAAGTGTAATTTCAAATGGAAATGGAGGAACTACAAGGATATTTAGAAATGGATGGATTTCGGCAACAATACTTCCTATATCCGTTTCTATTTCAGGAATATATCTACGCGCTTGCTCATGGTCATGCTTTAAATGGATCGATTCTTTATGAACCGGTGGAAAATTTAGATCATGACAATAAATCCAGTTCACTAATTGTGAAACGTTTAATTACTCGAATGCATCAACAGAATCGTTTGATTATTTCGGTTAATGATTCTAATCAAAATCGATTCGTTGGGCACAACAATCATTTTGATTCTCAAATGATATCGGAGGGTTTTGCAGTCGTTGTGGAAATTCCATTCTCGCTGCGATTGGTATCTTCCCTAGAAGAAAAAGAAATAGCAAAATCTCATAATTTACGATCTATTCATTCAATATTTCCCTTTTTCGAGGACAAGTTATCACATTTAAATCATGTGTCAGATATACTAATACCCCACCCCATCCATCTGGAAATCTTGGTTCAAACCCTTCACTCTTGGATACAAGATACTCCTTCGTTGCATTTATTGCGATTCTCTCTCTACGAGTATTGGAATTCAAATAGTCTCATTACTCCAAAAAATTCCATTTCCCCTTTTTCAAAAGAGAATCAAAGATTCTTCTTGTTCCTCTCTAATTCTCATGTATATGAATGTGAATTCATATTCATTTTTCTCCGTAAACAACCCTTTCATTTACGATCAAAGTCTTTTGGATCCTTTCTTGAGCGAACACATTTCTATGCAAAAATAGAATATCTTGTAGTAGTGCTTTGTAACGATTTTCAGAAAACCCTATGGTTGTTCAAAGACCCTTTTATGCATTATGTCAGATATCAAGGAAAATCGATTCTGGCTTCAAGGGGGGCTCGTCTTCTGATAAAGAAATGGAAATCTCACCTTGTCAACTTTTGGCAATGTCATTTTGACTTGTGGTCTCAACCGGCCAGGATCCATATAAAGCAATTATATAATCATCCCTTCTATTTTCTGGGCTATCTTTCAAGTGTACGACTAAACTCTTCGGTGATAAGGAGTCAAATGCTAGAGAATTCGTTTCGAATAGATACTGCTATTAAGAAATTCGAGACCGTAGTCCCAATTATTCCTCTGATTGGATCATTG